AATTATACAAAGTTATATCTAAGTCGCTACCCCCCCTTGGTATTTCTTTAAATTTAAAAGAATTTTGTTTAATTAGACGGAAGTTCTTTAAAAACTTCTGCTTTCTTTAAAAGATTCTGAACAGTTCCTGTAGGTTGAGCACCCCTTTCAAGGAAGTATAGAATAGCAGGAACATTTAAATAAGTTTGATTCTTCATTGGATCATAAAACCCCACTTTTCTAAGATCTTTTCCTTCTCTTCGGGATCGAACATCAATTGCAACGATTCGATAGACGGCTCATTGGGATAGATGTGGATGAACAATACCCCCCCTAGAACCGTATAGGAAGTTTTATCCTCGTACGGCTCGAGAAAAAATGATTTGATTCGAATGAACCTATAAAATCAATTAAACTTTAATTTCATTCGTTTTTTGTCCTTCCTGAAAATTTAAAAGAAACCATTCGTACTCATAACTCAAGTTGAATAACTCTCAAATAGCTCAAAAGTAAATTCTTCTCTTTAGTCAATTTCATTTATTGAGTTGTCTTTACCCGCTTTTTTGTCTCGTTTAAAATTAGATTTGGATGATCCAGTTATTGAGACTATCGAGACAATTAAAATGGGTTTACTTGTTCTTGGATCCTTTAATCTTTATTTTAAATCATTGGGTTTATACATTACTTCGGTGCTTCTTAATACTTTCAAAATGGCAGCAACATACCTTTTCATTTGAATTGGAAATATTTGAAATTTGATTTCTTTCTATCAAAGAATCCGATGGACAGTTGATTCCCGCGTAATACACTTTGAATCAAAAAAGTTTGATCAATTACAACAAGTTTCCAATTTAAAAACAAAACTTGTTGAAATTGGATTGGATCCTTTTGATTTCTATATTATTATTATATATAGAAGATACGTTTACGAAGTTGTTCCAATTGATTGATTCGCATTAACCCTAGATCCTTGCCCCCCAGAAATGAATTAATCCTTTCGACTTTTCGACTCGAGCTCCATCGTAGACTATTTACAACCCAACAAAAAAACAAAGGATTCAGGTGTAACAGAACAAACGATGTCGAGACAAGAGCATCTTCATTCCTCGATAAATCGAAAATAAGATGGTGGATCTAAAAATCCACAACGGATCGCGTCCTTCAAGTCGCACGTTGCTTTCTACCACATCGTTTCAAACGAAGTTTTACCATCACATTCCTCTAATTTGGAACCAGTATGGAATTGATTCAATTATGGAATCATGAATAGTCATTGGTTCAGTTGTACATAAACATCGTAATCTAGACTTTTTATATTCTTATCTTATTGTAAAATAAGAATATGATGTGATATCTGTATGTGGAGCGATTTTGATGAAAAAGTTTTAGCAAGACAATATCTTTAACATCCATAAATCTATTTTAACATACATAAAAAGTATCTATATAATAGTAAAGTATATAATTATAACTATATATAAACGAATTACTTATTGATTCTGCATCTTCAAGTGACTAAATAGGATAGATTATCCTATTTCCTACTTTTTCAATACCAAAGATTCAACTGACAAGAAATCATTAATATTAATAAAGTATTTATAAAAAAATATCTATAATTGAAAAAGTTTCCGATTTAGAAATACTATCTTCTTTGAAGGAAATTCGCCAATAAGCAGCATGTTTAATCCGATAAGTCTTTCCTTGACTCATCGCTGATTTAAAATAGATAAATAGATCAAAGATAAAGAAGAAATAATCCAATTTTTTTTTCGCAAGTGGATCAAAAAATGATATAAGTAAAGATTTGAATCTTTATTCTTTTCATCTGATTACGAAAAGAAAAATATAAAAATTATTTGCATTGAAATAGAACGATACATACCATATAAGTTAAATATTTCCTCATTTTATATGTTTATATTTATATTATATTTTGTTTAACATAAGGATAGGGTTGAGTAATATTTCAATAATAAAATCTTGTTATAAAGTGAATAAAAAGAATAGGATAAACCATCCCTGCCTCAATCGTTCCATACATTTCCAATTTTTCATTAGAGTCAACCACGAAATACCTAAAAAAATGAAATAGAAAAAGATACGTTGGCTCCAAAAATATGTTATAAAACACATGTTATGGAACTTGATCATTTGTTAATGAGATTCGAACAGATATTTAAATTAATACTAATTTACTCCTGACCACTCCATTATCTATAGCAATAATAGGAATACTATAGCAATAGCATAAAAACCCTCTGGGGCGGAAGGATTCGAACCTCCGAATAGCGGGACCAAAACCCGTTGCCTTACCACTTGGCCACGCCCCATTTACATTTATAATCTAAACTAAGAAAGAATAAAATTGGTATTGGTTGTTTGTCAACTCCAGTCCAAATATATATATATCTATAGGGTAGTAGGATGTTGATACATATAGATATAGAATTCAACTCAATTTATTGATCATTACATAGAATTCAAGTAAGATATTTTATGAAAGTATGATTTCTTCTAT